ATGGCAGTTCCAAAAAAACGTACTTCTATGTCAAAAAAACGTATTCGTAGAAATATTTGGAAGAAAAAGGGATATTTAGTTGCAGTAAAAACTTTTTCTTTAGCGAAATCGGTTTCCACCGGGCATTCTAAAAGTTTTTTTGTGCGACAAACAAATAATAAAGTCTTAGAATAATCTCAATTGATATAGCCTAAAGAACCTCAAATTTTGTAAGATGAATGTTAACTAATGTATTTTTCTGTATTGAATTTCTCAATATTACTTAGAACTCACTGCTGTGATATATAGAATAAGAGTTTTTTGTATATTGGGTTCTAAGTATTATTTTTTTCCCTATCGCAATTGTACTTTTCTATTGTGAAAAGTACAATTGTGATAGAGATTGAAACTCTTTTGTTATATGCCTATCCCAAAACTTAATTGGTTTTGTAAATGGTATTCTAAATTAGAAATTATATGCGCAATAAAGAATATTAATACTTTAATTTTAATATACTAAGGTATCGAAATCATTAGAAAAATAAAAAATTATTTGTATTTAATGATGAAATTGTGATAGATATGAAATCCTAGTTATTTGATTTTTTTCATTGAAAAAAATCAAATAAATCTTTTTCATTTGAATCCATGAAATCGGATAAATGAAAAACAAATCATAAAAAAATAGAGAAAAAAAGACAATTCTTAGTTTTATACCTCAACCGAGAAAAAACTATGGAGTTCCAACTGTTTGGGGAAAACTTAGTTTCTAGTACATGAAAGTTGATTGTTAAAAAACCCACGACGATACTACCTAGGTAGGTATTTTATTGAGGATTCAAATATTTAAACCACAAACCAGTCTTTATTCATTGATTCTAATTAATGTTTCCTAAACTATATTGAATCCTTGAATCTCGACGATTCAACATGAATTGACTATTATTATTTCAAGTAAGCCGCCGTGGTGAAATCGGTAGACACGCTGCTCTTAGGAAGCAGTGCTAAAGCATCTCGGTTCGAGTCCGAGTGGCGGCATCTTCTAAAAGAGATACAATAGATCCTAAAATGTATTCAATTCGCGATTTCCAATTCTGTAATGGGACCCCTTTTATGATATTTGCGACTTTAGAACATATATTAACTCATATCTCTTTTTCGATCATTTCAATTGTGATTATGATTCATTTGATGACCTTATTAGTCCACAAAATTGTAGGATTACGCGATTCATCAGAAAAAGGGATGATAGCTACCTTTTTCTCTATAACAGGATTATTAGTTTCTCGTTGGATTTCTTCGGGACATTTTCCATTAAGTAATTTATACGAGTCATTAATCTTCCTTTCGTGTAGTTTCTTCATTATTCATATGATTCCCAAGATACGTAACCTTAAAAACGATTTAAGCACAATAATTGCACCAAGTACCATTTTTACTCAAGGCTTTGCCATGTCGGGTCTTTCAACTGAAATGCATCAATCCGCAATATTAGTACCTGCTCTACAATCTCAGTGGTTAATGATGCACGTAAGTATGATGTTATTGAGCTATGCAGCTCTTTTATGCGGATCATTATTATCAGTCGCTCTTCTAGTCATTACATTTCGAAAAAACATCAAAATTTTTTTAAAAAGCAATAATTTTTTAATTAAGTCATTTTTCTTTGGTGAGATTGAATATTTGAATGAAAAAAGAAGTGTTTTTAAAAACACTTCATTTCGAAATTATTACAAATATCAATTAACTGAGCGTTTGGATTATTGGAGTTATCGTGTCATTAGTCTAGGGTTTACCTTTTTAACCATAGGTATTCTTTGTGGAGCAGTATGGGCTAATGAGGCATGGGGGTCCTATTGGAATTGGGACCCCAAGGAAACTTGGGCATTTATTACTTGGACCATATTCGCGATTTATTTACATACTAGAACAAATATAAATTGGAAAGGTACGAATTCGGCACTTGTAGCTTCTATAGGATTTATTATAATTTGGATATGTTATTTTGGGATCAATCTATTAGGAATAGGTCTACATAGTTATGGTTCATTCACATAAACATCTAATTGAATAAACTACATGAAGAATACATAAGATAAAAACATCATCCCATATATAACGAAAGTTTGTTTTTATGAGTTTTTGAGAACCATTTAAATTTGAATGATTCCTTGATTCAAATGGTTCTCAAAAACTCGAGATGTATCTAATTACAATTATTATTCATTTTATTTCTTTTTTCATTATACAGTACAGCAAACGATTTTCCAAATATTAAATTCAAAGAATTATAAGACTTTCCTTCCGTTTCATTAATGAAACACTATCTATGATAATAATTGGATAAGATAGCGTGTACCTTGTCAACTGATAACGAGAGAACAAAATCGGGATAAATACCAATACTTATTACGGGTAGAAAGATACAGATTGAAAGAAATAGTTCTCGTAGTCCAGAATCCCAAAAATTAGAGTTTGGAATATTAAATAACTTGTATCCATAAAACATCTGACGTAACATAGATAATAAATAAATAGGAGTTAATATCATTCCAATTGCCATTACAAAAGTAATTAGCATTTTTGACATTAAAAGATATTTTGTACTAGTAATTAGTCCAAAAAATACTACAAATTCCGCAAAAAAACCACTCATTCCTGGCAATGCAAGAGAAGCCATTGAGAAGCTACTGAACATGGTAAATGTTTTTGGCATTGGGATAGATATCCCTCCCATTTCTTCGAGATAAACAAGACGTGTTCTATCACAACTCGTTCCCGCCAAGAAAAAAAGTGCAGCACCAATAAATCCATGAGAGAGCATTTGTAAAATAGCTCCATTGAGTCCCATGTCGGTTATAGAACCAATTCCTATAATTGTGAAACCCATGTGAGATACAGAGGAATAGGCTATTCTCTTTTTTAAATTACGTTGACCAAGAGAAGTTGAAGCTGCATAGATTATTTGCATTGTTCCTATTATCACCAACCAAGGAGAAAATATAGAATGAGCGTGGGGTAGTAATTCCATATTGATCCGAATCAATCCATATGCGCCCATTTTTAATAGGATTCCAGCTAAAAGCATACATGTACTGTAATGTGCTTCTCCATGGGTATCAGGTAACCATGTATGTAGGGGTATAATCGGCAATTTGACAGCATAAGCAATAAGGAAGCCAAAATAGAATATTATTTCCAATGCCGCAGGATATGATTGATTAATTAATCTTTCAAAATCTAATGTTGGTTCATTGGAACCATATAAACCCATACCTAGAACTCCTATTAAGAAAAAAATGGAACCCCCTGCAGTGTACAAAATAAACTTTGTAGCCGAGTAGAGACGTTTCTTTCCCCCCCACATGGATAAAAGTAAGTAAACAGGAATTAATTCTAACTCCCACATGATGAAAAAAAGTAAAAAGTCTCGAGAGGAAAATAACCCTATTTGACCGCTGTACATTGCTAGCATCAGGAAATAGAACAACCGCGAATTTCGAGTAATTGGCCAAGCTGCTAAAGTTGCTAAAGTAGTGATAAATCCTGTCAGTAAAATGGGTCCTATGGAAAGTCCATCGATTCCTAGTCTCCAGTGGAAATCAAAAACATCTATCCATTTAGAATCTTCCTTCAATTGCATTAATGGATCATCCAATTGGAAATGATAACAGAATGCATAAGTCGTTAGAAGGAGTTCTAATAAGCATATACACATAGTATACCACCTAAACATCTTATTCCCTCTATGAGGGAAAAAGAAAATTGAGGAACCCGCGAATATCGGTAAAACAACAAGTATTGTTAACCAAGGAAAATAACTCGTGATAAAGACTAGATACATTTTGACCAGAAAAGCCCGTCCTCAAAATAATATATTTTGTCGAGCACGGGCTTTTGTCGGTAAAGAGGAATCACAAACGATTCAAGTGGAGTTTTTTGTAACGTATCAATAAGATAGAGCCATGCTGCGAGTTGTTTCAGGCCCTAAATAAACACGGACACTCAAAAAATCTGTTGGGCAGGCAGATTCACATCTCTTACAACCTACACAGTCCTCGGTTCTTGGCGCGGAAGCTATTTGCTTGGCTTTACATCCGTCCCAAGGTATCATTTCCAATACATCTGTGGGGCAAGCTCGTACACATTGAGTACACCCTATACATGTATCATAAATTTTTACTGAATGTGACATTGGATCTATAAAGTACAGTTTTGAACATAAAAGATTTTCGATCTGGTCAAATCAAATTAGTAGTAAATGAATCATATATTATATATTGTAATATTGTAGACACCAGACGAAACAGTGGTTTATTAAAAACAATCAATATATTTCTTAAATCAATCTGTTTATGAGAAAAGGTCAAGACACTTTGATTTTCGTTTCAACAATTATGATGATACGAGTTGCACATGCGAATTAAAATTAATTGGCCAACAAATCGGTCATCATTATTTCAATATAAATATAAAAATAGTATTTCAATTCTATTAAATATTTTTATGTGTCTTTATTTAAATTATCTATGATGATTATCACTAATTATTCAACAAATTCGATTGATTAATACGAGTTGATTTTCTGTTACGATGGATCGACGAAACAATAGCAAGTCCAATAGCTGCTTCAGCAGCTGCAATGGCTATAACAAAGATTGAGAAAATGTCTCCCTTTAATTGGCGACTATCAAATATATCAGAAAATGTTACAAGATTGATATTAACCGAATTTAGTATAAGCTCAAGACACATAAGCGCTCTAACCATGTTTCGACTTGTGATCAATCCATAGATACCGATAGAAAATAAATAAACACTCAAAAAAAGGACATGCTCAAACATCATTGACTAACTCCTTATCAATCTCGATTCATTTCAATATGAACAACAATTCAACCGATTCAATTGATTAGAATAGAACAATTACACAACAAAAGAAGATATTGACGGTAGATAGATTTAACTAAAAATTTTTATTTATTTATTTATTTCGAATTTAGTTAGAATTCTAAGAATTGGGAATCATTATTAAGTTAAGTATTTTTATTGCTTATTGTCGAGCCATAGTAATTGCACCTATCAAGGAAACTAAAAGAATTATTGAAATGAGTTCGAATGGAAGATAAAAATCTGTTGATAAATGAATCCCAATTTGTTGAACGTTATTTATTAGGTCCTGTTCCATAATCTGGTTTGACCTTGCAGTCCAAATAATTCCATACCATGACGTATCTGGGATAGTAGTAATTAGTGAAAAAAGAATAGTTGTACAAACCATCAAAGTGACCCCATCTCCAATGGTCCAAAAATTGGAATTATTGGAATATTCTGAACCATTCATGAACATTACAGCAAATATGATCAAGATATTTATGGCTCCCACATAAATAAGGAGCTGTGCGGCAGCTACAAAATAGGAGTTCGATGAAATATAGAATAAGGATATACAAACAAGAACCAATCCCAATGAAAAGGCAGAATAAATTGGATTGGTAAATAATACTACCCCCAGACTCCCTAATACAAGAATTGACCCCAGAAATACAACAAGAATATCATGTATTGGTCCAGGTAAATCCATTATGTATAAAATACAAAATAAATAACTTTAACTATTTCATGACCTTACTTTAACTTTACTAAATAAATGGTCCAGGAAAGGAAAAGGGGTTACCCTATTTTTGTTTTCTTGTATATAATATTGTATATGATACATTTATAATTGAATTGAATTTGAATATGGATTAATGTAGATATAGATAAAATTATCGGGCCAACCTTACTTTATTTATATTTATCCGAAAGAAAAAAAAAAAGTAGTTGAAATTTGCTATTTCGAAATCATCACTAAAAATATATTTTTAGTTTAAATCAAAGAGTGATTCTCAACAATCATTAGTTTTTATTTGTAGTTACTGACTACCCAAAATAAAAAGCTTGGATCCTTTATATCAAAACAAAATCTTAGTAATCGGTAATTGTTCTTGAATCAAAGGGTTTATCTTTGTCTATTTTTATTTGAGTCGAATTCATAACTGTTTGAATTGTATAATCTCCAATTATTGAGATTGGTAATCGACCCAAAGCAATTTGATTATAATTCAATTCGTGACGATCATAAGTAGAAAGTTCATATTCTTCAGTCATTGATAAACAATTTGTTGGACAATACTCGACACAGTTACCACAAAATATACAAACCCCGAAATCTATACTATAATTAAGTAATTGTTTCTTTTTAATATCTCTTTCAAATCTCCAATCAACAACGGGTAGATCTATCGGGCATACACGAACACATACTTCACAAGCAATACATTTATCAAATTCAAAGTGGATTCTACCCCGGAAACGCTCTGATGTGATCGATTTTTCATAAGGATATTGAATAGTTACAGGTAAACGATTTGTGTGGGATAAGGTAATTATGAAACTTTGACCAATGTACCTTGCAGCTCGTATTGTTTGTTGACCATAATTGATGGACCCAATTACCATAGGGAACATATTGTAGATATACATGAAAAATTTGACGTTTCTTTCTCTTGTTTGATAGAGATTATGAATCTAAAATAGTGTTATCGTATTCTCTTATTTATAATGAAAGAAGTTGGGAAGAAGTTGTTAATAACAGATTACCTAGAGAAATAGGTAAAAGAAATTTCCATCCAAGATTTAATAACTGGTCCATTCTCATTCTAGGTAAAGTCCATCTTGTTGTGATAGAAATGAAGAGAAACAAATAAGCTTTAGTTAATGTAATAAGGATACCCATTGTCATTCCAAAAATGCTGGCGATTTTTTTTATTCCGAAAAGCTCAGAAATGGATATATACGGAATAGGTAAATTCCACCCACCTAAGTAAAGAACTGTTACAAATAATGAAGAAACTAATAAATTTAGGTAAGAAGCAAGATAAAATAAACCATATTTGATACCCGAATACTCGGTTTGATAACCTGCTACTAATTCCTCCTCCGCTTCTGGTAAATCAAAGGGCAATCTCTCACATTCGGCTAGAGAAGAAATTAGAAAAACAATAAATCCTATAGGCTGACGCCACAGATTCCACCCCCAAAAACCATATTTTGACTGTGCTTCAACTATATCAACTGTACTTGAACTGTTAGATAATCATAGTCGATAATAACATCACTGTTCCCATCGCTATTTCAAAACCGTACGTGAGACCTCAGCTTCATACGGCTCCTCAATGGCCACAAAAAAAATGTAAGGATGGGTTCGGTATTATCACCATCTTTGGATGGATAGAATAAAGATACATCGGAAAGTCCCAAATTAGACCAATGGAATTCTGTCTGCTAGAATAAGAAAAAAAGTGCTTCCGAATTGATCTCATCCTTTACAATAAAAATTTCTCTTTGTTCGGTAATAACTTAATATTTCAATAAAATACTCCTTATATCAATCAATACAAAATAAAAAGAATTAGTCATTAGTTCATGAATCGTGATAAGAATTCAATATGTATGAATATGGATAGAGAAAAGAATAAATAAGGATCCCCTTTTTTTATTATTCATTCAATTACTACATTCCATTTCTTTTTTCCTGTTCTTCTGTCTCAGAGGAGGATACTCAAAAATAAAATAAAGAATTAATTCGTTCTTGATAGTCATTTCTTTAACCAGTGAATAGGAGCATACTCTAGATCGGAATCGTAGGGAAGTACTACTTGATCATTTCTACCAATTTAAAGTCCTTATTATGATTCGTTTTATGAAGAAATACCTCTTTTTTGATACCCTACATTATCTCCATTACTAATCCTTTGTGTACCTTGGTGTTCCTAACCGTCCACTGGCTTTTGATTGATCCCCGGTATAGTAATACATATGAGACAGTAGTAGAAACTCCATACAGTTGATCTTTTGTTTGCGCCCGCTTCAAGATATGATGACTAATCAAAAAATCTTAATCTTGGGGTAAGCAGTTTACACTGCTTATTTTTACTTCAACTTTATTCTTGTACATAGGGAATGAGATTGTTTCTTCTTACTACAAATTTGGAAGCTGTTTAGTTTCACTCATATAACTATCTGGTTTAACTCATCAACCCGAATGCTGAATAAAAAAAAAAGAAAACATCTATTCAATACATTGAACCTCTTTCTTTTTTCTTTTATTTCTAGAAGAGAGGTTCAAAGTTCATATTCCAACGAATCACACGTAGAGATATTGATAACACACATAGAGTTAATGGTATTTCATAACTAATAGATTGAGCAGCAGCTCGTAGACCACCTAAAAAGGAATATTTATTATTCGATCCATATCCTGACATAAGAAGCCCAATAGGAGCAATACTAGAAATGGCGATCCATAAAAAAACACCTATACTGAGATCGGCTAAAACAAGACGATACCCAAAAGGAATTACTAAATAACTTAGTAGAATTGATATAACCGCTATAGACGGTCCCACACTAAACAAACGAATATCTCCTCGAGATGGGAGGAGGTCCTCTTTAAAAAGTAGTTTAGTCCCATCCGCTATAGCTTGAAGAATTCCCAACGGGCCAGCATATTCAGGCCCAATACGTTGTTGTATCGCTGCAGATATTTCTCTTTCTAACCACACAATTACTAGTACCCCCATTGTTATTCCCAATATAAGGGTCAAAATGGGTACAATCCATATTAGTCCATACACTTCTTTTAAAAATTCCGATGTATAAAAAGAATTGATAGTTTGTACTTCTGTCGTATCAATTATCATTTCAACGATCAACTTCTCCCATAATGATATCTATACTACCCAATATCGTCATGATATCAGCCAATTTCATTCTTTTAACTAGCTGAGGAAGAATTTGCAAATTGATAAAACCAGGTGGACGAATTTTCCATCTCCAGGGGAAAACACTATTATCTCCTATCAAATAAATTCCCAATTCTCCTTTTGGGGCTTCCACTCTCACATAAAGTTCTTGTTTCGACAATTCTAAATTGGGTGAAGGTTTTTTACTAATAAATCTATATTCAAAATCATTCCATTCGGAATTCTTTGCTCTATCAAAGCGTCGTACTTCTAAATTTTCATAAGGTCCTCCAGGAATTCCTTCTAGAGCTTGTTGAATAATTTTTATGGATTCCTTCATTTCACCGATTCGTACTAAATAACGAGCTAATGAATCTCCTTCTTTTTGCCATTGGACTTCCCAATCGAATTCATTGTAACACTCATAATGATCAACTTTACGAAGATCCCATTGGATTCCAGAAGCTCGTAACATCGGTCCTGATAAACCCCAATTTACAGCTTCTTCTCCACCAATGATGCCCACTCCTTCAACTCGTTCCAAAAAAATGGGATTCCACGTAATAAGTTTTTGATATTCAACAACTCCTGTTAAAGAATAATCGCAGAAATCCAAACATTTATCTATCCATCCATAAGGTAGATCAGCAGCTACTCCTCCAATACGGAAATAATTATGCATCATTCGCATACCTGTGGCGGCTTCGAATAGATCATATATCAATTCCCTTTCTCTGAAAATATAGAAAAAGGGAGTCTGTGCACCGATATCCGCCATAAAAGGTCCAAGCCATAACAAATGAGAAGCTATACGGCTCAATTCCAGCATAATTACTCTGATATAGCTAGCTCTTTGAGGTACTTGAACATTTTCCAATTGTTCTGGCGCATTTACGGTTATTGCCTCTGTGAACATAGTAGCTAAATAATCCCATCGTGTTACATAAGGTAGATATTGTATAATTGTTCGATTTTCCGCTATCTTTTCCATTCCTCTGTGTAAATAGCCCAATATGGGCTCACAGTCAATAACATCTTCACCATCGAGAGTAACGATTAGTCGGAGAACACCATGCATTGATGGGTGGTGAGGCCCCATATTGACTATCATGAGATCTTTTCTTGTAACCGGTACTGTCATATCTTTTCTTCCTTAATTCATTATTCCATGAATTCCTCAAAAAGAGACTCATCAAAACGAAAAATTGAATACTACTAAAAAAAATTCAAACGATTAAATTAACGAGTTTTTGGCTCTCGAATATCCAACTGACCAATTAATTTCTTATAACGTACTCTATTTTTCTTTGACAAATAAGCCAGCAACCGTTGACGTTTTCCTAGAATTTTTCGTAGACCTCTTTGTGATAAAAAATCTTTTTTGTGCAATTCCAAATGTGAAGTAAGTCTCCGTATCTTATTGGTGAAACTGAATACTTGAAATTCAACAGAACCCTTGTTTTCTTCTTTTTCTTCTTGTGGAATAATGGAAATGAATGAATTTTTGACCATAAAAAATTTTTCTATCCTTTTTCTTTCTTTTTCATGGATTTTTACGATCAGGAAAAATAAAATAAAAAAAAAGAATTATGCCGGTTATTTTAATCTAGTACACACATCTAGTACACACACAAATTTGGATTTATTCATATACTACTTCTTTATTTTATCCAAATCAAATTTTCAATTTGATTTGGATAGAAAGGGATAATATGTTTCCACATTAACGAAAGAAAAGAATTTATTTCTATCTAAAAGGATTCCCCTAATTTATTTATTCCTATATCCAATTGAATGGATACACCATTCAATCTGTATCATTTACCAAAATATAACATAGCATATGCATACATCTTTCGGCTTTCATATACCGAAAATGTCACGGAATATAGATATATATATGATATAGGAAATATACTATTAAATTAAATAATTCTAAATCGTGGATACATATGTATCCTTGACATACTGAAACGACTGCCATTATTGGTATCAAACCAATAGCGATTCATACAAGCTAAATCTTCTAATCGGTAATTGGGCCAAAGAACAAATTTGCATTTAATGAATTTATTTGTATCCGTATTAAGATGCTTGTCCTCATCCAAAAATTTTACAGAGTTTCTTATGTTATTTTCATTGCAAAATAATGGATTTCTATTTCTATCCGTAACATTCCAATTATGGGAATTGAAACAAATTAACATTCTCAATTCTCTGCGACGTCTAGGAGATAGAATATTTTCGGGAACAAGGAAATCATAATAATTTGTGTCCCCATTCACAAGCATATTCCCATATCGTACAATGGGTTTATCCAAATTCCTCTTATCAATATATCTTTTTTTTATGCATTTTCTATTAGTTTGGTGTTTATTGTTCTCGACCAATGAAATACTTATAGTTTGATATATAATAAATTTTCCATCCCTTTTTATAGATAGATGAATTGGTTCGATAATTAATATTCCCTTTTTTATCAATTCTGTAAGAGCTAGATCTTTCTGAATTAGCATTACATCCAGATGCATCTCTCCTCTTTGAATCGAGGATATAGCAATTTCTTTTGGATTTATCAGTCTAAGTAAGAGACAATATACCTTGATATTATTGATCATTCTTTGGTTCAAGGAGTCATCCCATCTTAATTGAAAAAGGAAATATTTTTTCAGGAAGAAATCTAGTTCTGCTTCCTTGTTTTTCTTGGATTGTTTTTTCTTCTTACCTTTTTTAATGGTAATGTCTGATCTCGCATAATTCTCTTCAATATCTTTTTTTTTGTTTTCTTTTCGTAGATCTGATACAAGATTTACTTGGTCCTGTTGCTCATTTTTTTGTTGGTTGGAATTTTCTAATTTAAGATTTTTTTTTTGATGAGATATCATCTGAAGATTATTTTTTCCATTTATATTGATGTTTTTATTTTGACTTTTATTTTTATAAAAATAAAAGTCAAAAAGAAGTAATTTGATTGGTATAATCCATGGTTTAATCTTATATGCATCAAAAAGTAAGACAAATTCTGGGAAGAACCAAGATTCTAGATTTGATATGGTATGATAAACTCTTTCTTGATTCATTCCCATCCAATTTAAAAAAATACTTTTTTGATTGGATGGGTTGATTTCTTGATGAATCATAAGAGAAAAAATATCTTTTTTTTTCAATTTGTTGTTGATTTTTTTTTCAGTCTTAGTATTTTTATAAATTTTGGTACCGATATGTGTATTGGTCCAGGTCTCAATATTGATATTTTTTCTAAGACAAAAGGGGAGAATTTGACAATCAAAATATTTTCTATCTAGATTTTGATGCGTATCAATAATATATCCTTCTTCTAGATAATCACTAATAGCTGTACTTACCAATACATAAAATGATTCGGATTTTGGTTTATTGAAATTATATGGAATTTTGTGAACCCCATTTACTTGTAATCTTGACCCATAAATATAAGAATCCTCCTTATCCCCATAGTTTATATATTTATGTGATAAAAGATCATATCTGTAGTGTTTTTTCCATTTTTCTTTTTGATTTGTCAATGAATCCTCTGCATAGTAATTTTGTTTCACGTAATGAATTAATTGGTTTTTTTCTTTTTTATATGAATCCGCTTTAATTGAGTCCTTATTTTGAATCCTATAACGTTGATTGATTCTATTTCGCCATTTTTGTGGTACTAACCGCGACCATTTGGTTTGAGATAAATTGTATTGATAATGCCCCTTTAACCAGTTTTTCCATTCAATCATTCCAGACTTATGAATTTTCTTATGTCTTGAATTGTAATCAAATATTCCTCGTGTCATACAATAATTCTTGATTTTATCCTTAATAAAAGGGTAAGTCCCCTGATATTGAAGTAGAGATTTCAATTGATACTTGTTAAGTAATTGGGTTTGTGATAATTTGTAAAATACATATGCTTGGGACAAGGAGGATAAGTCATAATACATTTTTGTACTATTACTAATATTAGTATTCGAAAAGGACTTTTTTATAGTGTAAAAAAAGTTCATTGTATTTTGATCTCTTTCATCAATTCCTTCCTGATTTGTTTGATCGTTGTAAACGGATTTATTGATTATTTTTTTTGTTGATTCAAAGAAAAGTTGGAAATAGATCCTGTGAATGGTAATCATACATAGCAAGATATCTATATATATATTTTCAATCAGAGATTTCATAAAATAATGTGATTTACGTATTAATCGTATATTTATTCTTTGGAATATCTGCCAAATATGTTTCTGTGATTTCGATCTTTTATCATCACAAGTTAGAATTATTCTTTTCTTGTCTTTTGTGATTCGTTCTATTTGATTCCTGATTGTGATTGTTCTATCAGAAAGATCTTTCATCTTTTTTTCTATGAGTGAATAATTTGTCCAATTCATGGATTGGATTTGAATGGTTGATTTGTGAATAATCTTATTATTTATTTCGGAATCTTTTCCATTTTCAGCCGTTTCATATACTTTCACCCTGCTCAATTCAAATAAGAATATTGGGTTTACTTTTTGAATTTCCTTCATTATTCGTTTTAGAACTAGAAGTATTTTAATGATCCATCTTGTTTTTTCTTTTGAAACTTTTAGAAGTAGAAATAAATCCTTTTTAACCTTTCTAACTTTTTTTTGGAGTTCCTTATAAATGGGTTCAAAAAAGGAAGGTCGTTTTCGGGGATTCCCAAAAGGGAATTCCGCTTCCATTCCCCAAACTGTTAAAAAACAAAAATTGTCTTTTTTTCCTTTTTTTTTAATTTGATCCCTAGGATGAGATCGTATTTTAGATCTTCGCCAAGGTTTCAAACAGAAAGGAAATAGAATCTTTATCTGAATACCGTCTGTTAACCAATCTTTGGGAAATTCTGTTTCTGATAATTGAACACCATTATAAGTGCATTTAACATGCATTTCTCTATTCCACTCCTTCAAATCCTCATACCATTCGGGGAATTGGAATAATAACATACGGCCAATATTTTTAGCAATTATCAATGAAGGCAATACAATGTGTTTTCTAAGAAAAGATTGGGTTACTAACATCAAACCTCTTATTGCTTGAACAAATATAATGCTATCCCAAGTTTCTGATATTACTATACGTTCATTTTCCTCTTTTTTTTCTTCGTTTTTTTTCTCTTTTTCCCTTGTCTCTTCCTCCTCAAAATCAAAATGTGAAATTTTCAATTCTGGTTCTCTCCCCAACGAATTCCTAAAAATGAGATTCATCATTTCAGAGATATAAAAAGAAGAAAAAAAAAATGTTTTGTCTATTCGATCCAAAAAAAGCGGAGAATGCACATTTGCTTGAAACATTTCCCAAATAACCGTTTTACGTCTTTGAGCACGCATGGATCCTTTGATTATATCCCGACGAAAATCCGATTGTTGCGAGTAACGTATCAAAGCCACCTCTTCTGCTTGATCACTATTATTAGTATTATTTGTAGTTATAATAGGGTTGGTATTCTGATTGTTATCAGTATAAATTACTACGCGTTTAGCTTTTCTTGAACGAATTTCATGATCTTCCTTAGATTCTTCCTCATTTTCTTCCTCCTGTTCTTCCAAATCATCAGTTAATTTGTATGACCACCGGGGAACCCTTTTACGGATTTCTTCTATTCCAATAGATTTATTTCTAATTATTGTTTGATCATTTGGATCAGTTGTAATTACATCGAATACCCATTTTAAAGCTTTTGTTTGATTTTCTAAATCAATTCTTGTTTGCTCTCTCAATAAAGAATATTTTTTAAAATGCAAAATGGGTGCAGGCTCAAAAGGAAATTCTTTGATTGAGGTTAAGGAATTACCAATATAATTCAGTAATGATTCCCTATCAGGCGGATTCTTTTGATGTTCAAATTTTCTGGAATAATTAGAATTATTAGGAAGTAGCCCATAAATCTTATTTATCCAATTGATTTCTATGGAATCCTCCGTATCTGTAGAAGTGATTAAATCATTCATGATCATATGTGAATAGAATTTTTTTATTGTTCCACGATATGGTCCCCTCAAAAAGGGGTCATACGTTTTGGGCAAGTATTTTTGTTCGTTTTCATCATTGCAAAATCTGGTCCTTTTTTCGAGCATATCTAGAGCAAGAAATCCCTTTTCTTTTTCTAGAGCTTTTGTTCGACTTATTAATTCATTGTTCAAGTTGTACTTTTTTTGCTCATTGGTATAAACCCAATAATGATACTGATCCACATGGGATAATT